GAAGTTTGAGCTTGATGCAAATGGCTAAAATATCTTCTGCTTTATATGATTATCAATCAAATAAAAAGTTATTCTATGTATCAATTCTTACATCTCCTACTACTGGTGGAGTAACAGCTAGTTTTGGTATGTTGGGGGATATCATTATTGCCGAACCTAATGCCTATATTGCATTTGCGGGTAAAAGAGTAATTGAACAAACATTGAATAAGACAGTACCTGAAGGTTCACAAGCGGCTGAATATTTATTCCATAAGGGCTTATTCGATCCAATCGTACCACGTAACCCTTTAAAAGGTGTTCTGAGTGAGCTATTTCAGCTCCACGCCTTTTTTCCTTTCAATAAAAATTCAATCAAGTAGAGTCTTGAGTTCAACTTTTTTTGTGGCGAACAACTAGTTAGTTAGTTTATCAGAATCAAAATAAAAAACCGAAAAAATCATTTTTTATTTTGTGACATAAGATTTAATTGTAGAAAGAATCATGCGGATAATTGTTGTTTTTTTACCGATATTGCTGATTAGTAATATCGGTAAAAAAACAACAACATAAACAGCGAATTCTTCCTTCGAATTAGGAGGCAAGGCAAATAAAACGAATTTCGTGTTGTGTTCGCCTCTTCTATATGTATATAATTCAAATATAGAAAATAGAAAATATAGAATCTTGCATCTTTCTATATCTCCCAAGAAGTCCCCTTTTTATAAGAATTCCTGCTCTTGGGTCGGATTCTAACGAATCTTTCGGGGATTTTTAAATTTTTAAGAGACTCTTTTTTTATTAAAAAAGAAATTAGAAGAAGAAGATAAGAACAATATAAGAATAAAAATAAAAGAAGTAAGAATAATAAAGAAAGTAGATTATCATACATACATCTATTTCATGTAGAAAGATGAATAAGTCCGTTTATTTAGTTCGACATTGCTTGCACTTATTATATATACTCACTTCGATATACTTAGTATACTAATATACGAATTCTAATATGAATTAGAATTATTATAAGATATCCTTATAACAATAACAGATACAAATATTAAATCGAGGTACCCCGTTCTATGACAATTCTCAACAACTTACCCTCCTTTTTTGTGCCTTTAGTGGGCCTAGTATTTCCGGCAATTGCAATGGCCTCTTTATCTCTTCATGTTCAAAAAAAAAAGATTTTTTAAATCTGATGTGGTCAAATCTCATCTAGTTTTTTTTTCAAGACTTAGCGAACAAGGATATCCATTTAGTAGAATATTGTATAAGAATAACAGGTGGCTTTCTCCGAACATAAATGAAAAAGATCTTATACATGCGTAAACATGATATATGGACAGACGAATTCTAGCAATTAAAAAAAAAATAGGCTGGGATCCGAACTCATGTCTGAAATTAAAGTAAATCTATCCATATGTATGTAGCTATTGATAGGGAATCATATGAAGGGGATGCTTTTATTTTATTATATCTAACCAATTCGATTAATTACTACTAAAAGTTCACATCAGAATAGTACTAGTTGATGAGAGTTACTTCGGAAAAAAAAGTAAAGTGAATTTTTTTTTTTGTTATTCCATAAAATGCAACTGGATCTACTATAGTATGAGTTGGCGATCAGAATATATATGGATAGAATTTATAGCAGGATCTCGCAAAACAAGTAATTTCTGCTGGGCGTTTATCCTTTTTTTAGGTTCATTAGGATTCTTATTGGTTGGAATTTCTAGTTATCTTGATAAGAATTTGATATCCTTCTTTCCGTCTCAACAAATCCTTTTTTTCCCACAAGGGATCGTAATGTCTTTCTATGGGATCGCGGGTCTCTTTATTAGTTCCTATTTGTGGTGCACAATTACATGGAATGTAGGCAGCGGTTATGATCGATTTGATAGAAAAGAAGGAATAGTGTGCATTTTTCGTTGGGGATTTCCTGGAAAAAATCGCCGCATCTTTTTACGATTCCTTATGAAAGATATTCAGTCCATCAGAATAGAAGTAAAAGAGGGTATTTATGCTCGTCGTGTCCTTTATATGGAAATCATAGGCCTGGGAGACGTTCCCTTGACTCGTACTGATGAGAATTTGACTCCACGGGAAATTGAGCAAAAGGCTGCGGAATTGGCCTATTTCTTGCGTGTACCAATTGAAGTATTTTGAAAAAAGAAACTGCAAAATAAAGGCTTTCTCAGCAAGAGGAAAACCCCTAAGAATCCTCTTTTTTCTATAAGCATAACTTACTTAATTAAAGTTTCTTCAGAACGCCTCGTGGGGCCAAAGCAAGGCAAACGTGTACGTGGCGGCCATAATAGAAAACGAAACCTTTTTTGTTTTTGTCTGTCAATTTTTTTTTTCGAAATATTTGATATTTTCTTTTTTAATAAACAGGAAGTTCTTTCATTTCGAAATCCGAAAAATATTCATTATTGGAATCTTTATTTGAATCTTTCGGGCATTCATCAAAGGGGAGTAATTACTTCGAATATTTGATCAATTAAGATATCTGGAAACAATCTATTTTTTTATTATTTCTTCATTTGAATTCGAATTCGAAGTGGATTCTTCTTCTATTTCTGTATTTTTTCTACACTAGATTCAAGGACTAACCTCTGAATCATAACTAAAAAATGGGGGCTCGATTAATAAATTAATAATTAATAGGCGCGATACCTTATAATAGAACTTATGCTTGATAGAAATATTAGATCGCATAGAGTCAACGAATGAGGTGACAATTCACAGATGAAAAAATGACAAAAAAGAGCGCATCTACTCCCCTTCGATATCTTTCATTTATAGTATTTGTAGTCTTTTTGCCCCGGTGGATCACTCTCTCATTTAATAAAAGTCTAGAATCTTGGGTTACTAATTGGTGGAATACTAGGCAATCCGAAACTTTTTTGAACGATATTCAAGCAAAGAGTATTCTAGAAAAATTCATAGAATTAGAGGAGCTATTTCTCTTGGATGAAATGGTAAAGGAATTCCCGGAAAGACATCTACAAAAGTTTCGTATGGGGCTCCACAAAGAAACAATCCAATTGATCAAGATACACGATGAGGATCATATCCATACAATTTTGCACTTCTCGACAAATCTAATCTGCTTCGTTATTCTAAGTGCTTATTCTATTCTGGGTAATGAAGAACTTGTTTTTCTTAATTCTTGGGTTCAAGAATTCCTATATAATTTAAGCGACACAATAAAAGCCTTTTCCATTCTTTTAGTAACTGATTTATGTATCGGATTCCATTCGCCCCACGGTTGGGAACTAATGATTGGCTATGTCTATAACGATTTTGGATTTTTTCATAATGATCAAATTATATCTGGTCTTGTTTCCACTTTTCCAGTCATTCTAGATACAATTTTCAAATATTGGATTTTCCTTTATTTAAATCGTGTATCTCCGTCACTTGTAGTGATTTATCATTCAATGAATGACTGAAAAACGAGTCAATTAGAATGTTTCTTACTTTGTACCTAAGCAAAGCATTCCAGGTCGTACTTACCTTACTCTTTCTACCCATTCAGAGGATTCCTCCTATATTCCAGTAAAATTATTTCAGTAAATAGCAAAATCGTGGATAGGGAACTATACTAGCGACCTACCCAATTTTATTGTAGAAATTTTCGGGATCAACGATTGGACTATGCAAATTAGAAATACTTTTTCTTCGATAAAGGAAGAGATTACTCGATTCATTTCCGTATCACTCATGATATATATAATAACTCGGGCCTCCATTTCAAATGCATATCCCATTTTTGCGCAGCAGGGTTTTGAAAATCCACGAGAAGCCACTGGTCGTATTGTATGCGCCAATTGCCATTTAGCTAATAAACCTGTGGATATTGAGGTTCCGCAAGCGGTACTTCCTGATACTGTGTTTGAAGCAGTTGTTAGAATTCCTTATGATATGCAACTGAAACAAGTTCTTGCTAATGGTAAAAAGGGGGGGTTGAATGTAGGGGCCGTTCTTATTTTACCGGAAGGGTTTGAATTAGCCCCCCCCAGTCGTATTTCTCCCGAGATGAAAGAAAAGATAGGCAATCTATCTTTTCAGAATTACGGCCCCACTAAAAAAAATATTCTTGTGATAGGGCCTGTTCCTGGTAAGAAATATAGTGAAATCACTTTTCCTATTCTTTCCCCGGATCCCGCGACTAATAAAGATGTTCACTTCTTAAAATACCCAATATACGTAGGCGGTAACAGGGGAAGGGGCCAGATTTATCCCGACGGGACAAAAAGTAACAATACGGTTTATAATGCTACAGCAGCGGGTATAGTAAGCAAAATCATACGAAAAGAAAAAGGGGGGTACGAAATAACCATAACGGATGCATTGGATGGACGCCAAGTGGTTGATATTATCCCTCCAGGACCAGAACTTCGTGTTTCAGAGGGCGAATCTATCAAACTGGATCAACCATTAACAAGTAATCCTAATGTGGGTGGATTTGGTCAGGGAGATGCAGAAATAGTACTTCAAGATCCACTACGTGTCCAAGGCCTTTTGTTCTTTTTGGCATCTGTTGTTTTGGCACAAATCTTTTTAGTTCTTAAAAAGAAACAGTTTGAGAAGGTTCAATTGTCCGAAATGAATTTCTAGATCCGCAAATTTATCAACATCAGGTTTGTAAAAAGAACAAAATTTTTGTTCGCAATTCCAATTATGAAAAGTCTTTTGCTTGTTTATATTCTTTTTCGACCAAATGTCGGGAATTTCTTGTACTGCACTCCTAAATCATAGTATATATTGTGAAGAAGGCTATTTTACTTTACCCCTCCTTTGTTTTGTCAATCCAAGTGGGAGGGGTTATCACGATTGTCTGATTAAAATATTTTAGAATGCCTCAGTAGTTTTCTATTCTAATCGAATCAAATTCGATTAGAACTAGATACTAAGCATAAGATAAGTAAGCGGAGAATATAAAGAAAGCAAGGATAAATAAGGGAAACAAGGGAATCAAAAAGGTATTATTCGTCGTCCTAGTCTTCGACATCAGA